TACTGTTATTATACCTATCAAAGATATTAAATTCATTATGTACGGTATTACCACGAAAAGCGGAAGAAGGCGAGCTACAAGAAAAATTCCCGCCGCTACCATAGTAGCAGCATGGATAAGAGCCGAAATAGGAGTAGGCCCTTCCATGGCATCGGGTAACCATACATGAAGAGGGAACTGCGCGGATTTTGCAACCGGGCCAGCAAATAATAGAAATGCACACAAAGTAACAAAAAAAAGGTTAACCTCATTATTATGAATCAAGTTATTCAATATTTCGAATAAATCCCGAAATTCGAAACTGCCCGTTATCCAATAAAGACCTAGGATTCCTAATAATAATCCAAAATCCCCTACACGATTAGTTACAAATGCTTTTTGACAAGCACTTGCCGCAATAGGTCGTGTGAACCAAAACCCTATTAATAGATAAGAGCACATTCCAACCAATTCCCAAAAAATATAAATTTGTATAAAATTCGAACTTGTAACTAATGCTAACATTGAAGCATTGAAAAAACTCATATAAGCAAAAAACCTCAAATATCCTTGATCATGAGACATATAGTTGTCACTATAAATAAGAACCTGAATTCCAACTGTAGTGATTAATATTGACATAATAGAAGTAAGTGGATCAATAAAGTATCCGAACTCGAAAGAAAAATCATTATTCATGGTCCAAGACCTTAGGGATTGATAGATATAAGTTCGATCTATTTGTTCAATAGATAAATCGATGGAAAAAATCATAACTATACTTAACAAAAAAATACTAATAAAAGCCCACATACGCCGAAGACTTTTTGTTGCGGTCGGAAAAAGTGTAAGTCCCACCCCTATTAACATAGGGACTGGAAGTGGAACTAAAGGTATAATCCAGGAATATTGATATGGATGGTCCATAAAATCAATAAAATAATATTAATTTTTTTTTATTCTTAACTCATTGTTTCTGATTCACCGGTTCTTAGCTCTTTTAAAAGCGATTAATCAAAAAATTTTTGCTTTTGTTAGTCATAGTTATTTTGAATCTTTCCCAACAACTAAAAAAAAAATGAAAAGTTCAAAGCAATCAAATGTTATAACTAAGCGACTAGTCAAAAATAAATAATTATTTTATACTTTCTACTAAGTAAGATTTTTATGAAGATAGAACAAATTCGAATTTCAATTATTATTCCCTAATTACACTTTACACTAATTTATGTACATAGATCAAGACTAAAGAATTAGATTAAATTCAGTTTGATACAAATCATAGGCTCGCCCAGAACGTTCCTCAATAAACTACGAGCTAGGTATTTTTAGTTTGTTTATTCACAATCATTTGTTTTTTTTTTTCGAGTAAGATTTTATGCCATTCTTGCATATTTCGATTTATTTATAACTGCCTTAGAAAAAATACACGGATAATGATTTGTTTTAACAATAGATGTCTTTCACATCCAATTTGAGCAATGAATAACCCTTTCTTTTTTGAATGGCAGTTCCAAAAAAACGTACTTCTATATTAAAAAAACGTATTCGTAAGAATATTTGGAAAAAAGGGGGGGGTTGGGCAGCGTTGAAGGCTTTTTCGTTAGCGAAATCCCTTTCGACTGGGAATTCAAAAATTTTATTTGTAAAAAAAATAAATAAGAAAACGTTGGAATAATCTGAATAAGTCTCAATGAGTTAATTATGTTTCGAATTTATACTCTATACTCTATAAAAGTATACTCTAGAAAAGTATAAAAAAGTAAGTAACCATTCCCCTTTCGTAATGTTTTGAACATTTCATTTATCTACTGAATAAAAAAAAAAAAAAAAAGTACTTTTTTGATTTGAAAACGGAATTAAGACAAACTCGAGAGTTTCACCCTTTTTTTTATTTGAATATTTTTTATTATTCCCAGGATGGGGACTCTTATTTTCCCCATCATCCAACATATGCCCTAAACAAGAAGAATTTTTTTTGTTTCGAATCAATACCTAAGTGATTTGATCAATCTTAGCACAAATGAATACTGAAAAAAACCTAAGAATTACGACAACCCAAACACAAAAGTTAGGAAAAATGAAAAAAAGTGAAAGAACCCTTTTGAATTGTTCCCTAGATTGAAGTTCGAACTAGTTAGTTACAGTCATTACGACTGTTCTAGTTTATTAAACCAGAAACTAGGAAAGTTAAGTTAACTAAACCTGAAACCTTAAATAATTAAATAAGACGACAAAAGGTGGAATCGTTAAATCTCCATTTCAATCTCGACGATTGACTACTAATAGGCTATTATGATTTCGAGCAAGCCGCTATGGTGAAATCGGTAGACACGCTGCTCTTAGGAAGCAGTGCTAGAGCATCTCGGTTCGAGTCCGAGTGGCGGCATAGCATCTCCAAAAAGATCTACAAAGGGTGCTCTAAGGAATTTAATTTATGATTTCCATTCTGTATAGTTGAGGTATTCTCGCTTTTAATTTTTTTTTTATGATCTTTTCAACTTTAGAGCATATATTAACGCATATATCCTTTTCGGTCGTTTCAATTGGAATTCCAATATATTTATTAAGCTTATTAGTCGATGAAATAAGAGGACTATATGATTCATCAGAAAAGGGGATGATAACTACCGCTTTCTCTCTAACAGGATTATTAATCACCCGTTGGATTTACTCGAGGCATTTCCCATTAAGTGATTTATATGAATCATTAATCTTTCTTTCATGGAGTTTCTCCATTATTCATAGGATTTTCGATTTTAAAAATAAAAAAAATCAATTAAGCACTATAACGGCACCAAGTGCTATTTTTACCCAAGGCTTTGCTACTTCGGGTTTTTTAACCAAAATGCATCAATCCGGAATATTAGTACCCGCTCTCCAAGTCCAGTGGTTAATGATGCACGTAAGTATGATGGTATTGGGTTATTCAGCTCTTGTATGTGGATCCTTATTATCCATGGCTCTTCTAGTCATTACATCTCGAAAAGTTCGAAGGGTTTTTTTGAAAAGAAAAAATTTTTTAAATGTAAATGAGTCGTTTTGCTTCGGTGAAATCCAATACATCAACGAAAAAAGGAATGTTTTACTAAATATCTTTTCCGCTAGAAATTATTACAGGTATCAAGTGATTCAACAATTGGATCGGTGGGGTTATCGTATTATTAGTTTAGGATTTCTCTTTTTAACCATAGGGATTCTTTCGGGAGCAGTATGGGCTAATGAGGCGTGGGGTTCTTATTGGAATTGGGATCCAAAAGAAACTTGGGCATTTATTACTTGGACTATATTCGGGATTTATTTACATATTCGAACAAATAAAAATTTTGAAGGTGTAAATTCCGCAATTGTCGCTTCTACGGGATTTCTTATAATTTGGGTATGCTATTTCGGAGTCAATCTATTAGGAATAGGATTACATAGTTATGGTTCATTTAATTAATATCTACTTGAATTGAGGAAAGGGCTTGATGAAGACAAACATAGGACAGCGCATAGATCGAAACGAGACTTAGTGTTAGTATAAGACGCCGAGAACCTTTTGAATCAAGCAGTGCGGCGATTCAAAAGGTTCTTACAAACGCCAAAGGCGTTTGGTCACAAGTCAAATTCGATTATTTTCCTTACTTTTTTTATTTAACTGAAACTTAAGAGAAGAAAAAGGACTTCCTTGTTCATTGGCTACCGAACTTTTTTTTAATCATGGGCTTTCGTTTTGATTTTTTTTTATCCGTGAAAACTATCTCTAAAAAAAATTAGATATAATAGCTTCGGTCTTGTCCACTGATAGTGAGAGAACGAAATCCGGATAAACACCAATCCCTATTACGGGTAGAAGAATAGAGATCAAAACAAATAACTCCCGTGGTCCAGAATCAAAAAAAGAAGAGTTTGGCGGGGCATTAAATAACTTGTACCCATAGAACATTTGCCGTAACATAGATAATGAATAAATAGGAGTTAATATCATTCCAATTGTCATTACAAAAGTGATTAGGATTTTTGGCATTAAAAAAAATTTCTGACTAGTAATTATTCCCAAAAATACTAGAAATTCCCCAACAAAACCACTCATGCCGGGCAGTGCAAGGGAAGCCATCGATAAGATACTGAATAGTGTGAATATCTTTGGAATTGGGATAGCCAGTCCGCCCATCTCGTCGAGATAAGCAAGACGTATTCTATCATAACTCGCTCCTGCCAAGAAAAAGAGTGCAGCACTAATAAACCCATGAGAAATTATTTGTAAAATGGCTCCGTTGAGGCCTGTATCGGTTATCGAGCCAATTCCTAGAATTATGAAACCCATATGAGATACAGAGGAATAGGCTATTCTTTTTTTTAAATTCCGTTGTCCAAGAGATGTTGAAGCTGCATAAATTATTTGCATGGTACCTACTATCATGAACCAGGGGGAAAATATAGAATGGGCGCGCGATAATAGTTCCATATTGATCCGAATCAACCCATACGCTCCCATTTTTAATAAGATTCCGGCTAGAAGCATACAAGTACTGTAATGTGCCTCTCCGTGGGTGTCTGGTAACCACGTATGGAAGGGTATAATCGGTAATTTGACAGCAAACGCAATAAAAAATCCAATATAGAATATTATTTCCAGTGCCACAGGATACGATTGATTAACTAATGTTTTCAAATTTAATGTTGGTTCATTGGAACCATATAAACCGATACCCAATACTCCTATTAAAAGAAAAACGGAACCTGCTGCAGTGTACAAAATAAATTTTGTGGCTGAATAAAGGCGTTTCTTTCCACCCCACACGGCCAGAAGTAGATAAACGGGAATTAATTCGAATTCCCACATGATGAAAAAAAGTAAAAGGTCTCGAGAAGAAAATGGTCCTATTTGACCACTGTACATCGCTAACATCAAGAAATGGAATAGTCGGGAATTCCGAGTAACTGGCCGAGCCGCTAAAGTAGCTAAAGTAGTGATAAATCCCGTCAGTAAAATGGGTCCTATGGAAAGTCCATCTATTCCCAAGCGCCAGGCAAAATCAAAAAAGGTGATCCATTTATAATCCTCTTCCAGCTGGATTAATGGATCGTCCAATTGGAAATTATAACAAAATGCATAGGTCGTTAGAAGGAGTTCTAAGACACATATATATATTGTATATCCTCTAGTCACCTTATTGCCTCTATGAGGGAGAAAGAAAATGAAAGAGCCCGCGGCTATCGGAAAAACTACAATTAGTGTTAACCAAGGAAAATAATTCGTGGTAAAGACAAGATATACTTGGCCCAGAAAAACCCGTGCTCGAAACTCGAAAATAGAATAGATTCTTATTTTTTATTTTTCGAGCACGGTTTTTTTTCGGTAATCGGTAAAAAAAAAAGAAACTCTTTTCAAAACGGATTCAAGTGGGTTTTTGGGAACGTATCAATATCAATAAGCTAGACCCATGCTTCTAGTTGTTTCATGCCATAAATAAACCCGAACACTCAAGAAATCCGTTGGACAGGCAGATTCGCATCGCTTACAACCAACACAATCCTCTGTTCTTGGAGCAGAAGCAATTTGCTTTGCTTTACATCCGTCCCAAGGTATCATTTCTAATACATCTGTGGGACAAGCTCGGACACATTGAGTACACCCTATACATGTATCATAAATCTTTACTGAATGTGACATTGGATCTATCAATTTTTGTTTTGAACTTTTTAATTTTCGATCTAGTCAATTTTGAAACATCGTATATTTAAATACCAGATGAATCAATGATTTACCAGAATTTTGATAATTAACCCACTTCTGGATCAACTCCTAAGAGGGAACAAAGATACTTTGATTTCTTCCGGTTTCACAAATATGATCGAGGTTAGCGCATATTATATATTCTAAACCAAATTGATGAATATTATGATTTCTAAATACTACTTATTCAACAAAGTCGATTGATTGATACGAGTCGATTTTCTGTTACGATAAATTGACGAAACAATAGCGGGTCCGATAGCTGCTTCAGCGGCTGCAATAGCTATAACAAAAATTGAGAAAATATCTCCTTTTAATTGTCGACTATCAAAAAAATCAGAGAATGCTACCAAATTGATATTAACTGCATTTACTATAAGTTCAAGACACATCAGGGCCCGAACCATATTTCGGCTCGTAATCAATCCACAGATACCAATAGAAAATAAATAGGCACTCAAAACAAGTACATGCTCGAGCATCATTGACCAACTCCTTACCAATTGGATTCATTTCAATATGAACAATAATGCAAGTGATTTGATTGCTTCGAATATCCCAAGTACGGAGCAAAAGAATCTATTTGATAATAGATCGAATACAAAAATTTCTATTTTTTCTATTGATCTACCGAATAGTATTCAACTAGACTTTTAGACTTTAAAGAATTTAAGAGAAATGGATGTGATAACACATAAAAAGTAGAATTGTCATTCTGATTGCTGTTTCGAGTTCTAAAGATTTGTTACTGACGAGCCACGGCAATTGCACCTATCAAAGCAACTAAAAGAACTATTGAAACGAGTTCAAATGGAAGAAAAAAGTCTGTTGATAAATGAATTCCAATTTGTTGACTATTACTTATCAAATCTTGTTCAATAATCTGGTTGGGTCGTGTAGTCCAAATAATCCCGTACCACGACGTATCTAGAATCGTAGCGATTAGCGAAAAAAAAATACTTGCACAAACCAGGGAAGTAAGTCCGTCACCAACAGTCCAAAAATCTAAATGAAAATCTTTGGAATAGTCTGAACCATTCATGAACATTACAGCAAATATGATTAAAACATTTACAGCTCCCACGTAAATAAGGAGTTGCGCGGCAGCTACAAAATGGGAATTTGATAGAATATAGAATAAGGATATGCAAACAAGAACCAATCCCAAGGAAAAGGCAGAATAAATTGAGTTGGTAAATAATACCACTCCCAGACCTCCTAATATAAGACCTGAGCCCAGAAAAACTAAAAGAAAATCATGTATTGGTCCAGGCAAATCCATTATATTAAACTAAGAGATAAATAAATCGAAATCTTGTTCATGAACTTATTGAACTGACCAGGCATTTTTTTTTTATGAGACATTCCCAATTCCAATTCAATTGAATTTAATTCCAACCTATTAAGTGGGAATTGGTGCGGATACTGTTATTGGATCAATTTCGTTCTTTTCTTTATCCGAAATGTCAATTTGAAATTGAAGCTATATAATATAGTTTCAAAAACCTTTGGTCTATATATTATTTCATTTCAATACAAATTAAGTTGTACTTCTCATCAACCAATCAATAGTTGGGATTTGGAGTTATTGTTCAAGCAAAGAAAAAGCCTTATTCCTTCATACCAAATTTACCAAAACGGAACCCTATTAATTCGAAATTAAAGGGTTTAGTCATTTTTTCTTTGAGGCGAATTCAACACTGTTCGAATTGTCAAATCGTCAATTACTGACATTGGTAACCGACCTAATGCAATTTGATTATAATTCAATTCGTGACGGTCGTAAGTAGCAAGTTCATATTCTTCAGTCATTGATAAACAATTTGTTGGACAATACTCAACACAGTTACCACAAAAAATACAAATTCCAAAATCAATACTGTAATTAAGCAATCGTTTCTTTCGAATATTTGTTTCAAATTTCCAATCAACAACAGGCAGATCTATAGGGCATACGCGAACACATACTTCACAAGCAATACATTTATCAAATTCAAAATGTATTCGACCGCGAAAACGCTCCGATGTGATTAATTTTTCATAAGGATATTGAATACTTACAGGTAAACGATTTGCTTGGGATAAAGTAATCATGAAACTTTGACCAATGTACCTTGCAGCTCGTATTGTTTGTTGACCATAATTCATGAAACCAATTACCATAGGGAACATATCGTGAATATCTATGAATAATTTGAATTTCTTTCTTTCTCTTGTTTGAGACAAGTAGTGACTATTCTATTCTTTTTTTTATAGCGAAAGGAGTTGGGAAGAAGTTGTTAATAATAGATTCCCCAGAGAAATAGGTAAAAGAAATTTCCAGCCAAGATTTAATAGTTGGTCCATTCTTAGTCTCGGTAAAGTCCATCTTGTTGTAATCGGAAAGAACAAGAACAAATAAGTTTTAGCTAATGTAAGAAAGATACCAATTGTCGTTCCAAAGATTCCATCCACCTTTTTTCTTTCAAATAGCTCAGGAACAAATATGTATGGAATGGAAAGATCCCAACCCCCCAAGTAAAGAACTGTTACAAATAATGAGGAAACTAATAGATTTAGATAGGAAGCAACGTAAAATAAACCAAATTTTATTCCTGAATATTCGGTTTGATAACCAGCTACTAGTTCTTCTTCTGCTTCTGGTAAATCAAAAGGTAATCGCTCACATTCCGCTAGGGAAGAAATTATAAAAACGATAAACCCTATAGGTTGACGCCACAAATTCCACCCCCCAAAACCATATTTTGATTGTGCCCCAACTATATCAACTGTACTTGAACTGTTAGATAATCATAGTCGATGGTAACATTACGGTTCTCATCGCTACTACAAAACCGTACATGAAATTTTCACCTCATACGGCTCCTCAGAGCCACAAATAAATGTAAGGACGAGAGTTATCTTCATATGGTTATAGGATAGATAAAATCAAAATCTAGTGAAGGGTCCCCAATTATACCACCGGAATTCTGTCTGCTCTAAGGATAAAAAAAAGTCTTTCGGAATTAATCTCATCCTTTAAGAATTTCAATTTTGCTGTGTTGAGTAATAACTTAATCAACCCTTCACTAAAATACTCCTTGTCGAAATATAAATAGATATTTCAACCCATCCTTTTTTTAGTTTCGATTACGAAAAAGAATTAGACATTCAATTAGTTCATGAATCATGACACGAATTTGATTTCATCAATATAGGAAAGAAAGAATAAAAGGATCCTTTCCTATTGGAATTGTACTTTTTCTATTTTTTATTGTTCCTATTCTTCTTTCTAAGAGAAAAGGGGGACTTAAAAAAAGGGGAAAGGATTATTTCGTTTCTGATAGTTATTTCTTTAACTGGCGGATAGGAGCATACTCTGGATCGGAATTGTGGGGAGTACTGCCTGATCATTTCTACCAACTTAAAGCCCCAATTAGTATTCTTTTTATGTTATGCAGAAGTATCCTTTTAGATAATTGACATAATCATAATCTACATTACTAACCCGTTGTGTGTTTTTTGGTGTTCCTTCCTATCCACCCATTTTGTCTTTTCAACCCCCGTAATCTATATGTATTGGAATACATACAAACGCTAATGAAAATTCCATAAGGTTGGTCTTTTGAACCCGCTTCAAGCTAGGATGATCAATCAACTAATCTTGGGGTAAGGGGCTTACTTCACTTTTCCTTTTGTTTACTTCCCCTTAATGCTTGTACATAGGAAATGAGACTTAAGCTATTTGTACTACGAATTAAAAAGTTGTTTTCTTTCACTCATATATAACTATCAAATTCCTTTTATTAACCTAATTTATTAACCTAAAGAATAAATAAATAAAAAAAAGAAGATCTCTATTTTTCTATTCAATCTAGAACAAAAAGCTTAGGTTTTAGCGAATCGCACGTAGAGATATTGATAAAACACATAAAGTTAATGGTATTTCATAACTAATCGATTGAGCAGCAGCTCGCAGACCGCCTAAAAAGGAATATTTATTATTTGATCCATATCCGGACATAAGAAGTCCAATAGGAGCAATACTTGAAATGGCAATCCATAAAAAAATACCGATATTGAGGTCAGCTAAAACAAGGTTATAACTAAAAGGAATTACTGAAGAACTTAGTAGAATTGCTATGACTGCTATAGATGGTCCAATACTGAATAAACTACTATTTCCTCTAGATGGAAGCAGGTTTTCTTTGAAAAGTAGTTTTGTTCCATCTGCTAAAGCTTGAAGAATTCCCAAGGGACTCGCGTATTCAGGCCCAATACGTTGTTGTATTCCTGCCGATATTTCTCTTTCTAACCACACAATTACTAGAACACCTATTGTGATTGCCACTACCGGAGTCGAAATAGGGGCAAGCACCCATACGATCCCATAGACCTCTTGCAGGGATTCCAACCTGGAAAAAGAATTGATATCTTGTACTTCTGTTGTATCAATTATCATTTCAACGATCAACTTCCCCCATAATGATATCTATACTACCTAATATTGTCATAATATCAGCCAATTTCATTCTTTTAACTAACTGAGGAAGAATTTGCAAATTGATAAAACCCGGTGGGCGAATTTTCCATCTCCAAGGAAAACCACTTTGGTCTCCTATCATAAAAATTCCCAATTCACCTTTTGGGGCTTCGACTCTCACATAAAGTTCTTGTTTCGTCAATTCAAAAGTGGGAGAAGGTTTTTTACTAATGAATCGATCTTCAAAATCCTTCCGTTCTGGATCGCTTTCTCTATCAAAACATCGGATTTCTAAATTTTCATAGGGTCCTCCTGGAATTCCTTCTAAAGCCTGTTGAATAATCTTTATAGATTCCGTCATTTCACTGATTCGGACTAAATAACGAGCTAATGAATCTCCTTCTTTTTGCCACTGGACTTCCCAATCAAATTCGTCATAACACTCATAATGATCAACTTTACGAAGATCCCATTCTATTCCAGACGCTCGTAGCATTGGTCCGGATAAACCCCAATTTATTGCTTCTTCTCCACCAACAATGCCTACTCCTTCAACTCGTTCTAAAAAAATAGGGTTTCGCGTAATAAGTTTTTGATATTCAGCAACCCCCGTTAAAAAATAATCGCAGAAATCCAAACATTTATCTATCCAACCATGAGGTAAATCAGCCGCTATTCCTCCGATACGAAAATAATTATGCATCATCCGCATACCGGTGGCAGCTTCGAACAGATCATATACTAATTCTCTTTCTCTGAAAATATAGAAGAAAGGAGTCTGTGCACCAATATCTGCCATAAAAGGTCCAAGCCATAACAGATGGGAAGCTATACGACTCAACTCTAACATAATTACTCGGATATAGCTGGCTCTTTTGGGTACTTGAATATTTCCCAAGAGTTCGGGTCCATTTACAGTTATTGCTTCGGTGAACATAGTAGCTAAATAATCCCAACGGGTTACATAAGGCAGATATTGTATAATTGTTCGGTTTTCCGCAATTTTTTCCATCCCTCGGTGTAAATAACCTAATATTGGTTCACAGTCAATAACATTTTCACCATCTAGAGTAACGATAAGACGAAGAACACCGTGCATTGATGGGTGGTGAGGTCCCATATTGACTATCATAAAGTTTTTTTCTGTAGTTAGTATACTCATAGGTTTTTACTCGATTCATTCTTACATGAATTGTAAGAAAATAACAAAAAGTTCATCAAGATTCAAAATAAAAGAATTCGAAATTTTTTTTTTTTTCAAATTAACGATTTTTTGACTCCCGAATATTAAACTTACTAATTAATTCTTTATAACGTACTCTATTTTTCTTTGACAAATACGCTAGTAGACGTTGGCGTTTTTCCAAAATTTTCCGTAGACCCCTTTGAGATAAATAGTCTTTTCTGTGTAATTCTAAATGGGAAGTAAGTCTCCGTATCTTATTAGTGAAACGTAATACTTGAAATTCAACCGATCCACAGTTTCCTTCTTTTTTTTCTTGAAACATAACTGAGACAAATGAATTTTTCACCATAAAAAGAAACCCTCCCTCCTTTTTTGAATATGAATTTTACTGATCAGTGAGAATAATACTAGTTACTTGAATTTGATATATCCAATAATCTTAAGTTCATTATGAACTTGCTATAAAATCAATAATCAATCCAATTTTCAATTTTATTGGGATCAAAAAGGATGGTATATTTCTGCAAAACATCAAAATTGGACCTAAAATCAAAATAGCTTCTTGATTCATTTATGGATCTAATTAATATGTATACCATTAAATTGGTATCTTGTATCAGGCTGGAATGGAAGACAAGACATGTATCCATTTCGTTGTTTTCATGTCCCAAACATGGACACGGTCGGTAGGAAAAGCACACTATTAACGAATTATCAATCGTGGATACATATGTACCCTTACCATACTGAAACGACTCCCATTATTGGTATTAAACCAATAGCGATTCATACAGATTAAATCTTCTAATCGAGAGTTGGTCCAAATAAAACACTTTAATTTAATTAGTTGATTTTTCTCTCTAGAAAAATCTTTGTTTTGATCCAAAAAGTAACCCCCGCTTTTTATGTTAGTACAAAATAATGGATTTATCTCCATACTGTTTTGATTTTTCGAATTGAAAAAAATTAGAGTTGTTAATTCTCTACGGCGTTTAGGGAATAAAATATTTTCAGGAACAAGTAAATCATAATGATTTTTGTTTCGATTTCCAGTTATTTTTTGATGTTTTGCAATAAATGCATTAAAAATTTTTTTATCAACATAGTCTTTTTCGTGGCATCTTTTAGTAATTTTTCGCTTATTCTTATGAACCAACGAAATACCTACGATTTGATATATAAAAAATTGGCCATCATTTTTTACAGACAAACGACGGGGTTCAATAATAAGCATTCCCCCTTTCGTCAATTCTGTAAGAGCGAAATCCTTTTTAGTGATCAAAATAGCCAAACTAATTTCTCCTCCTTGAATAGAGGCTATAGTAACGTCGTTAGGATTTCTCAGTCGAACCAGGTGACAATATACTTTCATATCATTGAGTATTTTTTCCCTGAAAGAAACAGTACCTCTCCATCTCAATTGCAAACACAAATATTTTTTTAGGAAGAAATCAAGTTGTACGTCTGTTTCTCTCTTGTATTGCTTTTTTTTTTTACGTTTTTTCCTGTCCGATCTTGTAGAATTTTCTTCAACATCCTTTTCGTGGTTTGAGAGAACTGATCCAAGACTTACTTGGTTTTGTGCATCTGATTCCGGATTTCCTTGCTCTGCGAGCTCTTTTTCTTCTTGACTTTGATTCGATAATTCAAGATATTCCTTTTGGTTGGGTGATATAAAAAGATACCCTTCTTGTTTTTTGGTTAGAATTTTTTTACCATTTCCATTAAAATTGGAAAGAAGTAATTTGATTGGTATGATCCAGGGTTTTGTTCTATATGGATTAAAAAGTAGCGCAAATTCTGGAAAGAACCAAGGCTCCAGGTTTGATATAGGACAACTTAGTATTTCTTCATTCATTCCCAACCAATCAAAAAGTGTTTTTTTTTTGTTGGATGGGTTAATTTCTTCATCTTGAGGAATTGTAAGATAAAAAGGGCCTCTTTTATTAATTGCGTCAATTTTTTTAGAATTATAGGACTCAATCGTAGTATTTTGCTTACTGTTGGTACCAGTATCCATATCAACCCAGGCTTCAATATTGACCTTATTTCGAAGATAAAAATTAAGAATTTTCCAATCAAAATATTTTCTATACAAGAATTTGTCCATATCCACAATATCATCTTCTCCTAGATAATTATTGATAGGGATATCTCCCAGCATAGCAAAAAAATTTTCTTTCTTTATATTGTAATTAGAATAATACTCTTCTTTATTATTTACTTGACCTAGTGATCTATCAATATATGAGTCTTTCTTATCTTCATAATTAATCGATTTATAGGATAAAAGAGAGTATCGATAGTGTTTTTTAAAATTTGATTTTTTATTATGTAATGGGTCTGCTTCAAAAAAATGTAGTTTTTCGGAATGAGTTAATCCCTTTTTTTCATATGAATGTCTTCTAGTGAAATCGTTATTTTGAACCATACAGCGTTGATGGGCTCTATTTCTCCATTTTTGTGGTACTAATCTAGTCCATTTAATCCAAGAGAAATCATATTGATAATGATTGCTTAACCAGTTTTTCCATCGATTCCTTCCAAAATGCCAAAAGGGTTTATGTCTTAATTGGGAATTAAATATTCCGTGTTTGTCAAAAAAATATTTTATTTCATTATTAAGAAATAGAGATGTTCCGTGATATTGAACAATAGGTTTTAAATTAAAAAAGTTAAAATTTGGGGTTTGTAACAATTTGTAAAATACATATGCTTGTGATTGTGAAAAAGCGGATAAATTATAAGGAATTTTTGAATTCTTATTACTAATCTTCAAAAGTGATTTTTTGACAGTCGAAATAAAGCGAATTCTATTCTGATTTCTTTTATTAATTATTTTCGGATTTTCTTCATTATTGTGGATGGTTTTCTCAAAAATTTTAATTTTTTTTCTTATTGATTCACGAAAAGATTTTACATTCATTCTTGGAATAGTAAGGGGAGAGAAAAAAAAATTTCTGGATAGCTTTTCAATAAAAAATTTAAAAAAAAAATAGGATTTACGGGTTAATCGAGTATTTCTTTTTTTGAATATCTTCAAAATCTTTTTTGATGAGTCTACTATTTTAGTAGAATAAGTTGGTTTATTGGAACTAATATTTGTTTCTTGAGTTAGCGAGCCTTTTTTATTTGTTTTTGTAATTTTATATATTTGATTTCGTATTCTGCTTGTTCTAATAGTCAGAGCTTTCATCTTTTTTTCGGTCTGGGAGAATTTTGGCCAATCCATAGATGGAATTTCAATAGACGATTCGTGAATCTTTTGAGTACTGAGTATCGAATTTTTTTGAGTTTCACCCAATTCATCGATTTCTCTCAAGTTTCCTTTTAAAAGTTCTTTTTTTTTTCCTTCTTTGAAGATCCCTAAAACTAAAAAAAACTTAGTTTTCAATATTGTTTTTTTTAGTTCTTTAAAAATGGGTTCAAAAAACGAACGCTGTTTTCGGGGAGAACCAAAGGGCATTTCGGTTTCCAATCCCAAAGCCGTTAAAAAACAAAAATCAACTTCTTCTTCCCTTTTTGCATCTTTCTGAGAGGTTTGTATCTTAGTCTTAGAGTTGTGCCAGAGTTTCAGGCGAAAAGGGAATAGGATCTTTATCTGAATACCTTCTGTTAACCAGTTTTTTGGAAATTCCGTTTCCGATAAAT